TTAAAAATAAGCTAAATTAAGCTTTTGGGCTCATACCTCAAGTATAAAGGAAATACCTTTTTTTTAAAAATAAAGTGCCTGATTAAAGGATTATTCTGATAGGATAAATTAAGTAGAATTCTACCTTTATTATATTTTATAGAATTAAACTATATCTAATAGTATCAAAAACTATTGTGCATCATACACTAAAATATAATTAATTAATAAAGAATTTAAAATCCTTTTAAATAATAATTTATTTTAAATTTATTTTACAATAAATTCCAATAAAATATTTTTCATATTTATTTTGATTTTCAGAACAATAATTTCCATTTCTTCTAATACTTGATTTGGGTGTTGAATTGGATTAGAAATTAATTTATTAAGATTTATTCCTTTAATTTCTAACTCAAACAATTTATTAATATCAGAAGCATCTTTGAAATATTTTCTTACTCAATCTATTGCATCTATTAATTTTTTATTTATTATTTTATTAAAATTAATTATAATAAAAAATTATGAATTAAATAATTTAATTTTAATTATAATTAATTCTTCTTTACTAATAAAAATAGGTGCTGCTCCTTTTCATTTTTGATTTCCCAATATTGTTGAAGGAATAACATGATTTAATAATTTTATTCTAATAAGTTGACAAAAAATTACCCCCATAATTTTATTGTCATATAATTTTAATAAAAACTTTTTAATTATTGTAATTATTCTTAATGTTTTAATTGGAGCAATTAGAGGATTAAATCAAACTTCTTTACGAAAACTAATAGCTTTTTCTTCAATTAATAATATAGGATGAATAATTTTCTCAATTATAATTAGAGAAAATTTATGATTATTTTATTTTTTAATATATACATTTTTAATTAGAATTATATGTTTTTTTTTTTATATATTAAATATATATTTTATTAATCAATTATTTATTAATAATATAAAATTTATAATTAAAATAAATTTATTAATTAATTTTTTATCTTTAGGAGGTCTTCCTCCTTTCATTGGTTTTACACCTAAATGAATCATTATTAATTTTTTAATAGTTAATCAATATTATTTAATTACATTTATTTTTATTATAATAAGTTTAATTATTATTTTCTTTTATATTCGAATTTTATACTCTTCATTAATGTTTAATTATTTAAAAATAAAATGATTAAAAATTTTTATTAAAAATAATTTAATATTTTTAATAAATTTTTTATCTTTTATCTCAATTTCAGGAATAATTCTTAGAACTTTTTTATATTTATAATATTTATAAGGTTTTAAGTTAAATTAAACTAATAATCTTCAAAATTATTTATAAAGAAAATCTCTTTAAGCCTTAGTATTTATATACTCCTTGAAATTTGCAATTTCATATCATTATTGACTATAAAACTAGGTAATAAAAGAGATTATTTCTCGTTAATAAATTTACAATTTATCGCTTATTCTCAGCCATTTTATTTATTGCGAAAATGACTTTATTCAACAAATCATAAAGACATTGGAACTTTATATTTTATTTTCGGAATTTGAGCAGGAATAGTAGGAACTTCATTAAGATTATTAATTCGAGCAGAATTAGGTACCCCCGGATCTTTAATTGGAGATGATCAAATTTACAATACTATTGTAACAGCTCATGCTTTTATTATAATTTTTTTTATAGTTATACCTATTATAATTGGAGGATTTGGAAATTGACTTGTACCTTTAATATTAGGAGCACCTGATATAGCTTTCCCACGAATAAATAATATAAGATTCTGATTACTACCCCCATCTTTAATACTTTTAATTTCAAGAAGAATTGTAGAAAATGGAGCTGGAACTGGATGAACAGTTTACCCCCCCCTCTCTTCAAATATTGCTCATGGAGGAAGTTCAGTAGATTTAGCAATTTTTTCTTTACATTTAGCTGGAATCTCATCAATTTTAGGTGCTATTAATTTTATTACAACAATTATTAACATACGATTAAATAATCTATCTTTTGACCAAATACCTTTATTTGTATGAGCTGTAGGTATTACAGCCTTTCTTTTACTATTATCATTACCTGTTTTAGCTGGAGCTATTACTATATTATTAACAGACCGTAATTTAAATACATCATTTTTTGATCCAGCAGGGGGAGGAGATCCTATTCTCTATCAACATTTATTTTGATTTTTTGGACATCCTGAAGTATATATTTTAATTTTACCTGGATTTGGGATAATTTCTCATATTATTTCCCAAGAAAGAGGAAAAAAAGAAACATTTGGTTGTTTAGGAATAATTTATGCTATAATAACAATTGGATTATTAGGATTTATTGTATGAGCTCATCATATATTTACTGTAGGAATAGATATTGATACTCGAGCTTATTTCACTTCAGCAACAATAATCATTGCTGTACCAACAGGTATTAAAATTTTTAGATGATTAGCTACCCTTCATGGAACTCAAATTAATTATAGCCCTTCTATATTATGAAGATTAGGTTTTGTATTTTTATTTACTGTAGGAGGATTAACCGGAGTTATTTTAGCAAACTCATCAATTGATATTACATTACATGACACATATTATGTTGTAGCCCATTTTCATTATGTTCTTTCTATAGGAGCTGTATTCGCTATTATAGGAGGATTTGTCCATTGATATCCTTTATTTACAGGATTATGTTTAAACCCTTTTTTATTAAAAATTCAATTTTTTACTATATTTTTAGGAGTAAATTTAACTTTTTTTCCTCAACATTTCCTAGGTTTAGCTGGAATACCTCGACGATATTCTGATTATCCAGATTCATATATTTCATGAAATGTAATTTCTTCAATAGGATCATATATTTCTTTATTATCAGTAATGTTAATTTTAATTATTATATGAGAATCAATAATTTTTAATCGAATAACATTATTTTCCTTAAATATAGCATCTTCTATTGAATGATATCAAAATTTACCCCCTGCAGAACATTCCTATAATGAACTTCCAATTTTTAAAAACTTCTAATATGGCAGACTATATGTAATGGATTTAAGCCCCATTTATAAAGGTTTATCCTTTTTTAGAAATGGCTACATGATCTAATTTAAATTTACAAAATGGAGCTTCTCCTCTTATAGAACAAATTATTTTTTTTCATGACCACACATTAATTATTTTAATTATAATTACTATTTTAGTAGGATATTTAATAATAAATTTATTTTTCAATAAATATATTAGTCGATTCTTATTAGAAGGTCAAATAATTGAACTAATTTGAACTATTTTACCAGCTATTACTTTAATTTTTATTGCTTTACCTTCTCTACGATTATTATATTTATTAGATGATTTAAATAAACCATTAATTACTTTAAAATCTATTGGGCATCAATGATATTGAAGATATGAATATTCAGATTTTAACAATATTGAATTTGATTCATATATAATTCCAATAAATGAAATATCTTCAAATAATTTTCGATTATTAGATGTAGATAATCGTATTATTTTACCTTTTAATAACCAAATTCGAATTATAGTAACTGCAACTGATGTAATTCACTCTTGAACTATTCCATCATTAGGAGTAAAAGTAGATGCCAATCCTGGACGATTAAACCAAACTAATTTTTTTATTAATCGTCCTGGAATCTTTTATGGTCAATGTTCTGAAATTTGTGGAGCAAATCATAGTTTTATACCTATTGTAATTGAAAGAATTTCAATAATAAATTTTATTAATTGAATTAATAATTACTCTTCTTCATTAGATGACTGAAAGCAAGTACTGGTCTCTTAAACCATTTTATAGTAAATTAGCATTTACTTCTAATGATTAATTATATTATTTAAAGAATTAGTTAAATTATAACATAAATATGTCAAATTTAAATTATTATAATAAATAATATAATATTCTTTTATTCCACAAATAATACCAATTAATTGATTAATATCTTTTTTATTTTTCATTATTATTTTTTTAATTTTTAATATAATAAATTATTATATTTTAAATTTTAATAATAAAATATTAAATAATAAAAATAATATAAAAATATCTAAATGTAATTTAAATTGAAAATGATAAGTAATTTATTTTCAATTTTTGATCCATCTACTAACTTATTTAACTTATCAATTAATTGATTAAGAACTACCTTAGGAATTATTTTTTTACCTTATTCATTTTGATTAATTCCCAATCGTCATTTTTTTTTATGAAATTTCATTTTAAATAAACTTCATATAGAATTTAAAACTTTATTAAAAAATAATTACTTTAATGGATCTACTTTAATTTTTATTTCTTTATTTTCATTTGTGATATTTAATAATTTTTTAGGTTTATTTCCTTATATTTTTACTAGAACAAGTCATCTAACTTTATCATTATCTATTTCTTTACCTTTATGATTAAGATTTATAATATATGGATGAATTAATAATTATCAACATATATTTATTCATATAATTCCCCAAGGAACTCCATCGATTTTAATACCTTTCATAGTATTAATTGAAACAATTAGTAATATTATTCGCCCTGGAACCTTAGCAGTACGATTAACAGCAAATATAATTGCAGGACATTTACTTATAACATTATTAAGAAGAACTGGATCTAATTTACCATCATATTTAATTATATTTTTAATTATAATTCAAATTTTATTATTAATTTTAGAATCTGCTGTAGCCATTATTCAATCTTATGTAATTGCTATTTTAAGAACACTATATTCTAGAGAAGTAAATTAAATTATATTTAATAATATATAAATGAAAATAAATTTTAATCATCCATATCATTTAGTAGATTATAGTCCTTGACCATTAACTGGGGCAATTGGAGTATTAACTTTAGTAACAGGACTAATTAAATGATTCCATAATTTTAATATAAATCTTTTAATTCTTGGATATATTATTACTATTATAACTATATATCAATGATGACGAGATGTATGCCGAGAAGGCACATACCAAGGTAAACATACAATTTTAGTTACAAAAGGATTAAAATGAGGAATAATTCTTTTTATTGTATCAGAAATTCTTTTTTTTATTTCATTTTTTTGAGCTTTTTTTCATAGAAGTTTATCCCCTAATATTGAAATTGGATCTATATGACCTCCTTTAAGTATTACACCATTTAATCCTTTTCAAATTCCTCTTCTTAATACTATTATTTTAATTAGATCTGGAGTAACAGTAACCTGAGCTCATCACGCTTTAATAGAAAATAATTACTCTCAAACCACTCAAAGATTATTTATCACAATTATATTAGGTATTTATTTTACTATTCTTCAAGCCTATGAATATATTGAAGCACCTTTTAGAATTGCAGATAGAATTTATGGGTCTACCTTTTTCATAGCAACAGGATTCCATGGATTTCATGTTATTATCGGAACAATATTTTTACTAATTTGCTTAATTCGACACATATCTAATCATTTCTCAAAAAATCATCATTTTGGGTTTGAAGCAGCAGCTTGATATTGACATTTTGTAGATGTAGTTTGATTATTCCTTTATATCTCTATTTATTGATGAGGAAATTAATTATTTATATAATATATTTAGTATATTTGATTTCCAATCAAAGAGTTTAATTTTTAATTAATATAAATAATTATTTTAATAATAAATATTTCATTATTATTCTTAATTATTTCCAATTTTATAATATTTTTATCAATTATTTTATCTAAAAAATCTACTTTAGATCGAGAAAAATGTTCACCTTTTGAATGTGGATTTGATCCTAAATCTAAAACTCGAATTCCTTTTTCTTTACATTTTTTTTTAATTACAATTATTTTTTTAATTTTTGACGTAGAAATTGCTCTCATTTTACCTATTATATTATTATTTAAAATAGTTAACTTTATAACATGATCTGGAATTAGAATTTTTTTTTTTATAATCTTATTAATCGGACTTTATCATGAATGAAACCAAAATATATTAAATTGAACCTATTAAATTTTTTAAAAAGGATTATAGTTTATTAAAACTTTTGATTTGCATTCAAATAATATTGATATATAATCAATTTATCTTATTAATTTAATATTTAATTAGTTAATTAAATAATTATTTAATTTAATTAAATTATAATTAATTATTAAATAAGAAGCAAATTTGCATTTAATTTCGACTTAAAAGATAGAGATAAATATTCTCCTTATTTAAAATATATTTATTTAATTGAAACCAAAATAGAGGTATATCACTGTTAATGATAAAATTGAATTATTATTCCAATTAAATTAATATTATATATATATATATATAATATATAATATATAATATATAATATATAATATATAATATATAATATATAATATATAATATATAATATATAATATATAATATGAAATATGAAATATGAAATATGAAATATGAAATATGAAATATGAAATATGAAATATGAAATATGAAATATGAAATATGAAATATGAAATATGAAATATGAAATATGAAATATGAAATATGAAATATGAAATATAAAAATTTTAAGATAAAGCTGCTAACTTTAACTTTAGTGGTTAAATTCCATTAATATTTCTTCTTTTTGTTAAATATTTATTTATATAGTTTAATTTAAAACATTACATTTTCATTGTAAAAATAAAAAAATTTTTTTATAAATAAATAAAATAATTATTATTTAAAGATTAATCAATCTCCCTAATATCTTCAATATTATACTCTAAATTATAAGCTATTTAAATATAAAATTATTAAAATAAATAAAATAATTATTAATCATAAAATAAATCTAAATAAATAAATTTTAAAATAATTTAATTGAAATATATTATAATAAATAGAATAATTTTTTAAAATATTAATCATTCCTTGACCTCTATATATTTCTCTTCAACCTAAATCAATATTTTTTAATAAATTTTGACCAAAATTTAAAAAATAGTAAGTTACTCCATAAGTTGATAAATTTGGTATAAATCATATTAATCTTAAAAACATACTTAAATTATAAGTTAATAAAAATTTATTTAAAGTATTAATTTTCATATTACTAATTAAATAACCTAAAATACCCCCTAATAATCTCACATAAATAACCATTATTTTTAAATTTCAAGGTAAATAAATTATAAATGGATAAGAAAAAATTATTCATCTTAATATTCTACCTCTTACAATTCTCATAAATAATAATGTATATATACTTTTTAATATAATATAATCTTCATCATATAAATTATAAATACTTAATAAATTATAATCATTAATTAGTATATATATTATTAAACGAATGGTATAAAATATAGTTAATCCTGTAGAAATATAATATAAAAAAAAAACCAACATATTTAAATTTCTAAATCTTACTATCTCTAAAATTAAATCTTTAGAATAAAACCCAGATAAAAAAGGAATCCCACATAAAGATAAATTAGAAATATTTAAACATAAAGAAGTTAATGGAATATAAAATCTAATACCCCCTATATAACGAATATCTTGAATATCATTCATTATATGAATTACAACTCCGGCACATATAAATAATAAAGCTTTAAATATAGCATGTGTAAGTAAATGAAAAAAAGCTAATTCAGGAAACCCTATACTTAAAATTCTTATTATCAACCCTAATTGAGATAAAGTAGATAAAGCAATAATTTTTTTCAAATCAAATTCATAATTAGCTCTAATTCCAGCTATAAATATTGTTAAAATAGACATTAATAATAAAATCTTAAAAAAAAATATATCTACCAATAAAATATTAAATCGAATCAATAGATAAACCCCTGCAGTTACTAAAGTAGAAGAATGAACTAAAGCAGGAACAGGAGTAGGAGCAGCTATAGCTGCAGGTAATCATGAACTAAAAGGAATTTGAGCTCTTTTAGTTATTGCAGCTATAATAATTATAATTCCAACTAATTCTATAACATAATCATTTTTTATAAAATTTAAATAAAAAATATAATTTCAACTCCCATAATTTATTATTCAAGAAATCACTATTAAAATCAAAACATCCCCAATTCGATTTGATAGGGCAGTTAACATACCAGCATTATAAGATTTTAAATTTTGATAATAAATAACTAAACAATAAGAAACCAACCCCAACCCATCTCAACCTAATAAAATTCTAATTATATTAGGACTAATAATTAATAATAACATAGAAATTACAAATAATAATACTAATAAAATAAATCGTAGTAAATTTAACTCAGATTCTATATATCTTTTTCTATAATAAATAACAACTGAAGAAATTAATAAAACAAATATTATAAATAATAAAGATATTCAATCTAATAAAATAGATATGATAATATTCATAGAATTAAAAGAAATAATTTCCCATTCTAAAAATAAAATTAAATTATTTATAATAAAATAAACTATAAATAAAAAACTTATTATTCTAAAAGTAAATAAAATAAAAAAAAAATATAAACATACTGAATTATTTTTTTTATAAATAATTTAAAATGAACTTATCATATTTTTGACACCACAAATCAATATTTTTATTAAATTATTTAAATAAAATCAAATTATTCTATAATCTACCTTTATAATTATAATATTTAAAGGTAATCAATGTAATAATAATAATAAATATTCACGAGATACTCCAGAATAAAATCTATATAATCCCATATAATAATTACCATGTTGAACATAAGAATATAAATATAATCTATAACCAGCACTAAAAAATGAAATCATTATTAATATAATTATACTTAATCAAGATCATCTCAATAATCTATTAATTAAACTAATTTCTCCTAATAAATTTAAAGAGGGGGGAGCAGCTATATTTGATGAAATTAATAAAAATCATCATAAACTTATAGAAGGTATGAAATTTATTATACCCTTATTAATAAATAATCTTCGTCTGTGAAATCGCTCATAATTAATATTAGCTAAACAAAATATACCTGATGAACATAAACCATGCCCAATTATTAATAAATAAGCACCTATAAATCCTCAACAATTTATAACCATAATACCCCCAATTACAAGTCTTATATGAGCAATAGAAGAATAAGCAATTAAAGACTTAATATCAACCTGACAAAAACATTTTAAACTAATATAAAACCCACCAATCAAACTAATAATAACTCAATAATAATTAAATTTTAAATTAATTTGTTGTAAAAAAATTATAACTCGTAATAAACCATAACCCCCTAATTTTAATATAATACCTGCTAAAATTATTGAACCAGAAACAGGAGCTTCTACATGAGCTTTAGGTAATCATAAATGAACAAAATATATAGGTATCTTAACTAAAAAAGCAAATACTATTGTAATATACAATAAAAAAATATTTATATTTATAAATTTTAAAAAATATATTATAATACAATTATACTCTAAAAAAATATAAAAAATTCCTATTAATAAAGGAAGAGAAGCAAATAAAGTATAAAATAATAAATATATACCAGCTTCTAATCGCTCTGGTTGATATCCTCAACCAATAATTAATAATAAAGTTGGAATTAATCTACCCTCAAAAAATATATAAAATAAAAAAATATTTATTACTCTAAAAGTTAGGTATAGTATAATCAATAAAAATATAACATTAAATAAAAAAAATTGAAAATAAAAATTAATTTTAAATAAATTTTCTCTAGCTATAATTATTAAAATACAAATTCAAATTCTTAATAAAATTAAACCATAAGAAATTATATCACAAGAATATAAATATCTCAAATTTCTAAAATTATAAACACCAATTATAAAATTTATAAATATAAATATTATAAAAAATAATATTATTTGAATCATTCAAAACATATTTTTTATAAAACATAAAGGAATTATAAAAATTATTATTATTAAAAATTTTATCATTTTATTTAAATTTATATAATTTTCTTTATTATTATTAATTTATAAATTATAATAAACTAAATCTCTGAAAATAATCATTACCGTGAGTTCGAATTATAGATACTAAAATAGATAAACCTAATGAACCTTCACAAACAGAAAAAACTAAAAAAACCATTAATATATATATATTATAATCATATAAACTTAAAAAAATTAATATAAAAAAAAAAATTCTTAATACTATAAATTCTAATCTTAATAAAACAATTAATAAATGTTTATTTTTAGAAACAAAAATTAAATTACCAATAAAAAATATAATAAAAAAAACTATTCATATATTAAAAATAACTATCATTAGTTTTTATAGTTTAAATTAAAACATTGGTCTTGTAAATCAAAATTATGATAAAATTCTTTAAAAACTTCAAAAAAAAAGAAATTCTCTATCTATAATCTCCAAAATTATTATTTTTATTAAACTATTCTTTGATTTGAAATAACAAAAATAATATTATCATTAATCATAATTATAAGATCATTATTTATATATTTTTTAAATCACCCTTTATCAATAGGATTAATAATCTTAATTCAAACTTTATTAACTTGTTTAATATCAGGAATATTAATTAATACTTATTGATCTTCATATATCTTATTTTTAACATTTTTAGGTGGATTATTAGTATTATTTATTTATGTATCAAGAGTAGCCTCAAATGAAATATTTTTAATATCATTAAATATAAAATTAACAATCATAATATTTATCATTTTAATAATAGTAATTCAAATTTACAACTTAAATAATTTATATTGAATAAATTTTAATAAAAATTCAGAAATAAATAATTTTTTAAATTTAAATTTATTTTTCAATAATGAAAATAAAATCGATTTAAATAAATTATATAATAACCAAATATCAATATTAATAATAATATTAATTATTTATTTATTTATTACTTTAATTGCTGTAGTTAAAATCACTAATATCTTTTATGGTCCTTTACGTTCAATAATATAAATTATTTAAATATATTTTAATTAAATTAATGATAAATAATAAATTTATACCAATTCGAAAAACTCATCCTATTATAAAAATTATTAATGGATCTTTAATTGACCTTCCATCCCCATCAAATTTATCATCTTGATGAAATTTTGGGTCACTATTAGGAATTTGCTTAATTATTCAAATCTTAACCGGATTATTTTTAACTATATATTACACAGCGAATATTGAAATAGCTTTTTATAGAGTAAATTATATTTGCCGAAATGTAAATTATGGATGATTAATTCGAACTTTACATGCAAATGGAGCATCATTTTTTTTTATTTGTATTTATTTTCATATTGGACGAGGAATTTATTATGAATCTTTTAATATAAAATATACATGATATATTGGTGTTATTTTACTCTTTATTTTAATAGGAACTGCATTCATAGGTTATGTACTTCCATGAGGTCAAATATCTTTTTGAGGGGCAACAGTAATTACTAATCTATTATCTGCAATTCCTTATTTAGGAACTATTCTAGTAAACTGAATTTGAGGGGGATTTGCAGTAGATAATGCTACATTAACTCGATTTTATACATTTCATTTTTTACTTCCTTTTATTTTACTAATAATAACTATAATTCATTTATTATTCCTCCATCAAACAGGTTCTAATAATCCATTAGGATTAAATAGAAATTTAGATAAAATTCCATTCCATCCTTTTTTTTCCTATAAAGATTTAATTGGATTTATTATTTTATTTATATTATTAATTATATTAACTTTAATTAGACCTTATTTTCTTGGAGATCCTGATAATTTTATTCCAGCAAATCCCTTAGTAACTCCAGTTCATATTCAACCTGAATGATATTTTCTTTTTGCTTATGCAATCCTTCGATCTATCCCTAATAAATTAGGAGGAGTTATTGCCTTAATTATATCAATTATAATTTTAATTATTTTACCTATAACTTTTAATAAAAAAATACAAGGACTTCAATTCTACCCATTAAACCAAATTATATTTTGAACTTTTATTATAATAGTAATTCTATTAACATGAATTGGAGCACGACCAGTTGAAGAACCTTATATTATTACTGGTCAAATACTAACATTAATATATTTTTCTTATTTTATTATAAACCCATTAATTAATATATATTGAGATAAAATAATTTTTAATAAAAATTAATTAATTTCTTAATTAATGAGCTTGTAAAAAGCATTTGTTTTGAAAACTTAAGAAAGAATAAATATTCTATTAATTTATACTAAAAATAATTAAATTATAATAAAAAAATTTTTAAACCTAAAAATAAAATTAAATAATTTAAAGAAATAGGTAAATACCCCTTTCAAGCTATATATATTAATTTATCATAACGATATCGAGGTAAAGTACCTCGAACTCAAATAAATAAAAAAGAAATAAATACTAACTTTAAATAAAATATTAAATCTATATTATACCCCCCTAAATAAATAACAACATACAAAAAACTTATAAATAAAATTATTGAATATTCAGATAAAAAAATTAAAGCAAATCCTCCTCTTCTATATTCAATATTAAATCCTGAAACTAATTCACTTTCACCTTCTGCAAAATCAAAAGGAGTACGATTAGTTTCAGCTAATATAGAAGAAATTCAACATATTGATAAAGGAATTATAATAAATAAAAATCAAATTATTTTTTGATATAAAAAAAATATTAATAAATTAAAATCTATTAATAAAATTACTCTAGACATTAAAATTAAAGCTAATCTAACTTCATAAGAAATAGTTTGAGCTACAGCCCGCAACCCCCCTAATAAAGCATAATTAGAATTAGAAGATCACCCAGCAATTATAACTGTATAAACCCCTATTCTAGTACAACAAAGAAAAAATAAAATACCTAAATTAAAACTAATCAAATTAAATATATAAGGAATTAATATTCAAATCAATAAACATAAAATAAATCTAACAACTGGAGAAAAATAATAAGATAAATAATTAGAAAAATTTGGATATGTTTGCTCCTTAGTAAATAATTTAATAGCATCAGAAAAAGGTTGAATAACACCTAAAAATCCAACTTTATTAGGACCTTTACGAATTTGAATATACCCTAAAACTTTACGTTCTAATAAAGTCAAAAAAGCTACCCCAATTAAAACTCCAATAATTAAAATTAATAAACCAAAAAATATCAAAATTATATCTATATTAAACATATACTATCTATATAATTTATTTTATATATTTATGATTTCTAAAACCATTACATGTTTTCTGCCAAAATAGTATATATATATATATATATATATATATATATAATAAATTAACATTAAAAAATTAATTTAAATTTTATTTATTATATTAAATTTATAATAATCTCATTAATAAAATTCAAATAATTTAATTTAATTAAAATATTCAATCCTTTCGTACTAAAATATTTTATTTTTCAAAAGATAGAAACCAACCTGGCTTACACCGGTTTGAACTCAGATCATGTAAGATTTTAATGATCGAACAGATCAAAAATTTTAAACTTTTGCATTTAAATTTTATCTTAATCCAACATCGAGGTCGCAAACTCTTTTTCTTATTTGAACTAAAAAAAAAAATTACGCTGTTATCCCTAAGGTAATTTAATCTTATAATCAATAATATTGGATCAATTAACCATTTATTATGTTAAATTTAAAAAAAAGTTTATTAAATTTTTTTATCACCCCAATAAAATAATTATTAAATTTTTATTTTATAAATTTATAAATAAATATAAACATAATAATTATAAAACCCTATAGGGTCTTCTCGTCTTTTTAAAATATTTTAACTTTTTAACTAAAAAATTAAATTCAATAAATATTTAAGAGACAGTTTATATTTCATCCAATCCTTCATACAAGTCACCAATTAAGAGACTAATGATTATGCTACCTTTGTACAGTCAAAATACTGCAGCCCTTCAAATAAATTCAGTGGGCAGATTAGACTTTAAATTATTTACAAAAAGACATGTTTTTGATAAACAAGTGAATATATAATTTTGCCGAATTCCTTTTAAATAATTATCATAAATATTAATATTTAAATTTATAATAAAAATTATATACTAATTTTATCATTATATCAAAATTTATTTAATTATAAAATTATTTTTTATAAAAAATTAAATTAAATTAAATTTTTATTAAAATGAAATTATTTATAAAAAATTATAATTTATTAACAATATAAATTATATAATTTTCAATTTTCTTTATTTAAAAATTATAAAAATTTAATTTAAAGCTTATCCCTTAAATTATTAAAATTAAATAAAACTTTATTAATAAATAAAAAATTTTTTATTTAATTTCAAAATTAAATTTTTTTCTAAAAAAACTAGATATATTTAAAAACGATTAACATTTCATTTCAAATTAATTATGAAAAATATTTATTCTACAATAACTTTTTTAATTAATTATCTCTTTTAAATTCGAGAAATTTATAATAAATAAAAAATTTTTAATAAACTCTGATACACAAGATACAATAAATAAAATTTACTTTTAAATAAATTTATTTTAAACTATTTCAAAATTCTTTTACAATACTAATTTACTATAAATATTATAATTTTTTTTTATAAAAATACTATAACCCCCATTATATATATTATTTATAATTAAAACTTTTTTTATTATTTATAATATTTTTTAATTTTCCCCCCTCAAATTAATTATTAATATAATATCTTTTCAATGTAAATGAAATACTTTATTTTCAAGCTCTAATTTGTTCTTTCTAGAAACATTATCCAGTACCTCTACTTTGTTACGACTTATTCCAACTTATAAATGAAAGCGACGGGCAATATGTACATATTTTAATTTTTAATCATTTTAATAAATTAAATAAAATTACATTTAAATCCAATTTCAAATAATTTTTACAAATTTATTTCCATTAATAAATAAATTTATTGTAATCCATCATATTCTTAATTATAAACTACATCTTGATCTGATTTAATTTTATGTAAAAATTTTTAAATATTATTATTATTTAAAAATATTTTTTTAACAACGATATATAAACTATTAAATTAAGTAAATTTATTCGTGGATTATCAATTAATAAACAGATTCCTCTAAATGAACTAAAATACCGCCAAATTATTTAAGTTTCAATAAATTATTATTTACTATTTTAGTATCTTTAAGTTAAATTTTTATGATAGGGTATCTAATCCTAGTTTTTTATAAAATTTATTAATATCATAATTAATTTATAAATTTTTATTGAATTAAAATTTCACTTAATAAAACAAATATTAATTTAATAAATTATATTATTAATTAATTACTAAAAAAATTTAATTTAATCTTTGTATAACCGCAACTGCTGGCACAAAATTAGTTAATAATTTTAATATTACTAAATCTTAATTTCTTAAATTTTTAATATTAATTACTACATAAAACAATCAATTATTATTAAAATAATTAAAAATTAATACTAAAATTTATATGTAAAATAAATTTATAATAAATTATATAAACTATAAAAATTTATTTATATTATTAATTTTTAACATAGAATTTTTTTTTTTTTTTTTAATATTAAATGGTTAATATAAATTATTAAATTTTTAATATTTTTCTTTCTTTTTTTCTAGTAACATTAAATTTAAAACCTAAATGGCTATATAAAATTTTATAAATTAAATTAATATAAAAAATTAATATTATTAATATTAATTTGTTTAATTAAATATTAAATTATAAATATATATATATATATAAATATTTAATATATATATATATATATATATAAGAAATTATTAATTTATTTTATGATTTTAACCATTTTTATTAATTTTTATATAAATAATAAATAATAATC